TCCCCGTGTAGAAAAGGAATAAATAAATCAATCAAATTCCGAGAGGCTCCATGAAGTGCTTCTTTAGGGGTTAAACTTCCATTTGTCCATATTTCGAGAAAAAGTATCTCGTCTTTTTGACTTCCATTTCCATAAGACTGAATACTATAATTTGTATTTCGAACAGGCATGAATACAGCATCGATAGGAAAACTTCCGTCTTGTAAGTTATTGGTCGTTTTTTTATGATATCCGCGATACCTCTCGATTTGTAATCCAATACAAAAATCAACAGGCTCCGTTAGTATAGCTATATGCTGTGTATTATCAACGATTTCGACAGAAGGGGGTAAGATGAGGTCTTGAGCAGTTACATAACCCGGACCCTTGATGCAAATAGAAGCGTCTTGAATTCCATACAAATTACTTCTCAATACAATTTCTTTCAAATTCATTAAAATCTCATGTATCGATTCTTGAATACCCATTATGGTAGAATATTCATGTGGTATTTTTTCAGATTTTGCACGTGTGATAGATGTTCCTTCCATTTCTCCAAGCAAAGCTCTCCGCATCGCAATCCCTATTGTCTCGGCTTGACCCTTCATAAGTGGAGACAGAATAAAGCGTCCATAAAAAAGGCGCTTACTGTCTTTTCTGGATTCAACGCACCTCCACCGTAGTGTCCGAGTAGATACTCTTACTTTCTCTTGAACCATAAGTAATAGAATTTTCTCAAATCATTGAATTATTTATTTCTCTTGAAATCTCTTCAATGCTTTTTTTTACACGCGCCTTTTTTTAGGGGGCCGGCAGCCATTATGTGGCATAGGAGTTACATCCCGTACGAAACTTAACAGTATACCACTTCTACGAATAGCTCTTAATGCCGCATCTCGTCCGAGGCCAGGACCTTTTATCATAACTTCTGCTCGTTGCATCCCTTGATCCACTACTGCACGAATAGCGGTTCCTGCCGCAGTTTGGGCGGCAAAAGGTGTCCCTCTTCTTGTACCCTTGAATCCACACGTGCCAGCGGAGGACCAAGAAATAACCCGACCCCGTACATCCGTCACAGTCACAATGGTATTATTGAAACTTGCTTGAACATGAATAACTCCTTTTGGTATTCTACGTGCATTCTTCCGTGATCCGATACGTCCACCCCTACGTGAACCCATTTTTGGTATAGTTTTTGCCATATTTTATTCTCTCATTTTTATTCTCTCAAAAATACATAAATATAAGTTAGAGATATACCCATCTTATGTCAAAATAGCTCCTTTTTTCTACATCATGTTCTTATAAAGATCTTTCTTTTTATTATTTTGTTTTGACTATTACTATGATTTATTATAGTTATTATTTATTTCTATTTTTTATATTCTAAAATAATATATGAATAAAAATAAATAAAAAAAAATATATATATTAAAAATGAAATCAAAATTATTTCAAATTTTTAGAAAGATTAGCCTTGTCTTTGTTTATGTTTAGGGTTAGAACAAATTACCATAATTCGTCCTCGTCTACGGATCAGTCGACATTTTTCACAAATTTTACGAACAGAGGCTCTTATTTTCATATTTGTCATTCCCAAACTGAATTCTCAATATACTTATAGGAAGAAAATATCTTTCTTTCGATTGGAACCTTGCCGATTTTATCTCTCGAGATGGGAAAATTAAAAGTAGAAAAAACTACTTAATCGTTCGAATCTTTATTGCGGAGTCTATAAATTATACGTCCTCTAGTTGAATCATAACGACTTACTTCAATTTTTACCCTATCCCCAGGTAGTATACGTATAAAACTGTGCCGTATTCTTCCCGAAATATAACCTAAAATGAAATCTTCATTATCTAAACGAACCCGAAACATACCATTGGGAAGTGATTCAGCAATTAAACCTTCATGAATCCATTTTTGTTCTTTCATTCCACGTAAAACCCCCTTAAATTAAAGTATTAACTAATTAATGTAGGAGGAGTGAGATTAGAAACCCGCCCTTTTCCTTTCCTTTCTTTTTTTTTTTTAACAAAAAGGAAGTTCCGAAGAAAATTCGGATATCAGAAAAATTACCATATATAACACAAAAGTTCTCCGCCGATCCCTTCTAGTCGAGCCTCTCGATCTGTTATTATACCCCGAGAAGTAGAAAGTATTACAATCCCCATTCCGCCTAAAATTCTCGGAATTCGTTGATAATTAGAATAGATTCGTAGACCGGGTCGACTTATTCGTTTTAAATTCAAACGAGGTTTTTGTAGCCCCTTTCTATGTCGTAGCTTTAAAACACAAAAAGACTTTTCGCTTTCACGATGTTTCCTGGCGTTTTCAATAAAACCCTCTCGTAAAAGTATTTTAATAATGTTTTTGGTGATGTTAGTACATGGTACTCGAATCGTTCCTTTTCTATTCATATCCGCATTTCGTAGAGAGTTTATTATGTCAGCAAGAGTGTCCCTAGCCATGATAAACTAAAAAGGGTGTTGTCTATAGTTTTAGGTATATTGACATGTTCTTTTTTTTTTTTTACATTTTGAAATTCAAATTCTTAGTTTATCAGTTTAGTTTCTTAGTTTATCAATTTACTTTCAAAGTATATGCGTCAGACACACTCTACTAATGAATTTCATCTATTTCAGAAAATTGTTTAGTATAAACTCTATCAAGGACTCTTCTTCTATATTTATAATACCTCAGGTGCTAGTGAAACTATTTTAGTGAAATTTAATTGTCTCAATTCCCGGGCGATTGCACCAAAGATTCGAGTTCCTTTTGGATTTCCTTCTTGATCAATGACAACTGCAGCGTTGTCATCATATCGGATTATCATACCATTGTCACGTTTGAATTCTTTACAAGTACGTACAATTACAGCTCTGATCACTTCTGATTTTTCGAGGGGTGTATTTGGCAATGCTTCCTTGATCACAGCAACAATAATGTCACCTATCTGAGCATATCGTCGATTACTAGTCCCGATGATTCGAATACACATTAATTCTCGGGCCCCACTGTTATCCGCTACATTCAAATGGGTTTGAGGTTGAATCATTTTTTGAATCTCTTCTTTAAAATTTAAAAGGAGAAGTAAAAAAAAGAAATATTGGTTTGTCAAAAAAAAACTTGCAATTGTTTTTTTATCCCCGTAGGCTTTTTTCTTTAGTTTGGTTTAGTTTGGCTGGATTCCATCTTCTACATTTTTATCCAGAAGTAATGTAATGAATTGAGTTCGTATAGGCATTTTTGAAGCCGCTATTGAAATTGCCTTTTGGGCTATATTTTCTCCGACTCCGCCCATTTCATAAAGTATTCTACCGGGTTTAACGACAGCTACCCAATATTCCGGAGACCCTTTTCCCGAACCCATACGTGTTTCTGCAGGTCTTACCGTAACAGGTTTGTCTGGAAATATGCGCACCCAGATTTTCCCCCCGCGGCGTACATGCCGTGTCATTGCCCGGCGCCCCGCTTCTATTTGTCTAGATGTAATCCACGCGGGTTCAAGTGCCTGAAGAGCATATCTACCGAAAGAAATATTATTACCTCGACAAGATATTCCTTTCATTCGCCCTCTATGTTGTTTACGGAATCTGGTTCGTTTGGGACTAAGCATAGCAATTATATCAAGATGAAATTATCAATCGAATTTTTATTCAAACCTATAGAATATAATTGCTAGAATTTCTCGTTTTTTTTTATTGAAGAGAAAACGAATAAAAAATCAAAAAGTTTGTAATTTTCTGTTCTGGGGGTACAACACAAAAACAAAGAAAGTACGGGTTTATTTGTTTTCGTCCCCAAATATCCAAATTTTTACTCCTAGTACTCCATAAAGAGTTTTAACAGTATAAGAACAATAATCGATTTTAGCTCGAATAGTTTGTAGAGGAACCCTACCTTCTCTGATCCATTCAACACGTGCAATTTCTTTTCCATTGATACGCCCTGCAATTTGTACTTGAATTCCTTTTGTACCCGCCTGTTCAGCCAGTTCAATAGCTTTTTTCATTGCTTTACGACATGAAACTCGGTTTTTTAATTGTCCAGCTATAAATTCTGCAAGAATATAAGGATGTCCATAAGGATTTGCAATTCTTGTGATAGCAATATTGAGTTTTCGGTTCATACACTTTAATTCTTTTTGTACATTCATCTGTAATTCTTCGATTCTTCGAGCCCTACCCTCTATTAATAACTTTGGGAATCCTATATAGATTAGGACCTGAATCAGATCGATTCCTTTTTGAATCTCTATACGTGCAATTCCCTCAATGCCAGAGGATATTTTTATATTTTGTTGTAGAGAATTTTTGATAAAGTCTCGTATTTTTTGATCTTCTTGTAGACCTTCGGAATACATTGTTGGTTGTGCAAACCACAAAGAATGATGACCTTGGGTTATACCAAGTCTGAAACCAAGTGGATTTATTTTTTGTCCCATAATCCCCCACTAATACTAATATACATATCATGACACATCATATTTATATATTTATGTTTTTTTTATTTATCCAGCCTGTTTTTATGTTTTATGCTATATTATTTATAGCCTTCATAGTTTTTAGTCTTCATATTCATATCATAAATAGTTATCTTCTTCATATTCATATAATGATGTATCTTTCAATACAATAGTTATATGACAAGTGCGTCGTTTTATCGGATAACTTCGTCCTCGAGCTCTAGGTTTCAATTTTTTAACAGTTTTACCCTCGTTGACTTCAGCAGTAATAATTACTAAGTTTAATTTATTGGAATTAATATTGCGACTAGCGTTTGCTGCTGCAGAATAAACTAATTTAAAAATGGGAAAACATATTTCAAAAGGCATAAGTTCTAGTATCCTAAGTGTTTCCTCATAGGACCGTCCACGAATCTGATCAATTACTCTTTGCGCTTTGTGAGTGGACATACATATATGCTGACTTTTAGCATATACTTCTGTTTTTATTTTTTTAAACCTTATCATAAAACTAACCTCTCAATTCCCGTCGTTCGCCCAAACTCTCTCT